CCGCGAAAATTCCTTTTTTATTAAATTGCTCACATTTTATTTTAGCAATGCAATCTAATAAAATATATCTATACAAAAAAATATAGACAAACTATATATATAATATATTTCAAATTTCCTTATATATCCTAATATAAAAATATCTAATAAATTAGATGAATATCAAAGAATCTATTGATTTAGTGTATTATTAAATGTATATCTTAATTCAATATTATTATTCTATTCATTTTTATTATTCATTTTTATTCATTTTCAAATTTAGAATATATTAATCTATATATTAATTTAGAATTCTATTCTAATTCGAATTCAATTTTTAAATATTCATATTCAATTAAAATTGAAATTTTTTCATTCGCGAGGAGCCGGATGAGAAGAAACTCTCACGTCCGGTTCTGTAGTAGAGGTGGAATTAAGAAAAAACCATCAACTATAACCCCAAAAGAACCAGATTCTGTAAACAACATAGAGGAAGAATGAAGGGAATATCTTATCGGGGGAATCGTATTTGTTTCGGAAGATATGCTCTTCAGGCACTTGAACCTGCTTGGATCACGTCTAGACAAATAGAAGCAGGTCGGCGAGCAATGACGCGAAATGCACGCCGCGGTGGAAAAATATGGGTACGTATATTTCCAGACAAACCAGTTACAGTAAAATCTGCGGAAAGCCGTATGGGTTCGGGGAAAGGATCCCCCCGATATTGGGTAGTTGTTGTCAAACCCGGTCGAATACTTTATGAAATAAGCGGAGTATCAGAAAATATAGCCCGAAGGGCTATCTCGATAGCGGCATCTAAAATGCCTGTACGAACTCAATTCATTATTTCAGGATAGGAATGTAGAACCAAAGGAAATAGATCTTGGGGATAAAAACAACCGTAGATTCTTTTTACTTTTTATTTTTGGCAAACAATATTTCTTTTTCTTTTTCGCCCTTTGTTTGTTTGCATTTATTGAAAGAACAGATAAAAAGAAGATATGATTCAACCTCAAACCCATTTGAATGTAGCAGACAACAGCGGGGCTCGAAAATTAATGTGTATTCGAATCATAGGAGCTAGCAATCGTCGATATGCTCGTATTGGTGACGTTATTGTTGCTGTGATCAAAAAAGCAATACCAAGTACGCGCTTAGAAAGATCAGAAGTGATCAGAGCTGTAATTGTACGTACCTGTAAAGAACTCAAACGCGACAATGGTCTGCTAATACGATATGATGACAATGCTGCAGTTATCATTGATCAAAAAGGAAATCCAAAAGGAAGTAGAGTTTTTGGTGCGATTGCCCTGGAATTGAAAAAAAACTTTCCTAAAATACTTTCATTAGCTCCTGAGGTATTATAAGATGAGAAGTAGGATATTTGAATGAAATTGTAGATTGTGTATCACGTATATACCTTTCATTTTGAATTTTTTTTTTTTTAATTCATAAAAAAAATAAACTAATAAAAAAAGCATGTTGATTATATAAAAATTCGGAGACACCACTGATTTTAGTTTATCATGGGTAGGGACACTATTGCTGATATAATAACCTCTATACGAAATGCTGACATGAATAGAAAAGGAACAGTTCGAATAGCATCTACTAACATCACCGAAAGCATTGTTAAAATACTTTTACGAGAAGGCTTTATTGAAAATGCGAGAAAACACCAAGAAAGAAACAAATATTTTTTGGTTTTAACTCTGCGACATAGAAGAAATAGGAAAGGACCATATAGAAATACTTTAAATTTAAAAAGAGTCAGTCGGCCTGGTCTACGAATCTATTCTAACTATCAACGAATTCCTAGAATTTTAAGTGGAATGGGAATTGTAATTCTTTCTACCTCTCGAGGTATAATGACGGATCGGGAAGCTCGACTAGAAGGAATTGGTGGAGAAATTTTATGTTATATATGGTAATCCTTCTGATATCCGAGTTAGATCAAAAATTTCTTATTTGTGATAGAACGAGCAGGTTATCTATTCTCTTCCCCCTATTAGTTGGTACCTTAAGGAGGTTTTGCTTGGAATGAAAGAACAAAAATGGATAGTAGAAGGATTGGTTATTCAATCATTTCCTAATGCTATGTTCCACGTTCGTTTAGATAATGAACAGGTAGTTCTAGGTTATATTTCAGGAAAGATACGACGTAATTCTATACGAATCCTACCGGGAGATAGGGTTAAGATTGAAATAAGCCGTTATGATTTAACCAAAGGCCGTATAATTTATAGATTCCCCCACAACGATTCAGATGATTCGGATGATTCAAAGGACTAAGTGGTTTTTCAACTTCAACATTCCTTCCCATGAGAATACAATTCGAGGTTCAAAATTTCAAGAAACTTATTTTCTTCCAAGAAATAGACTCGGAATTAAAGTAAGGAATGACAAATATGAAAAAAGGGGCCTCTGTTCGTAAAATTTGTGAAAAATGTCGTCTGATCCGCAGACGAGGACGAATTATAGTAATTTGTTCTAACTCAAAACATAAACAACGACAAGG